ATTTGAAGTTCCTACGACATAGTAGATCGGTGACTCTTGGAAAAAGGGGTACGAAGCTTTTTCAATATTCTTTGATTTCACAATATCAATTATGTAAAAAAATCAAAAAAATAAAGAAAAGCCTGCTATCGGAATCGAACCGATGACCATCGCATTACAAATGCGATGCTCTAACCTCTGAGCTAAGCGGGCTCGCATAACAAAAATTGTACATACATAGGAATTTAGTAAACTACTGGAATCTTAGCTATTAATTGTTCATTCTTAGTTTTCATACCATAGTGAATTATAGAATAGAATTTCAAATAAATATTAAATAGTTGAATGAATATATTCTCGAACATAACGATTAATATTCGAAATGGAATCTAATTAGATTAGAATCTTATTCTACACATTCTAATCTTACTTATTTATTCTAATTCTAGATAGATTCTAATTTAAAATAATTCTAATTCTAAATAGTTAGATCAATTAGAAATTAATAGAATAATATAATAAGAAATTTATATTAATAAATTTCTTTTTTTTAGTCATTTTTAGTTATGTTATAGAGGGTCCGCCTTAAGGAAATTAAAAAAGTAAAGGCTACGAATAAAAAAAATGAAAAAGAGAAGGCCGTAATCCAGATCATAATGAAAGATTCCTCCGCTTTCGTTCGGAAAGATAAAATAAAACCACAAAAAAAAAGAATCGACCGTTCGAGTATCTCAAATTACACGATAAAAATGATATAAAAGAAAGAGGGGCATACATAATCTATATTGGTATAGATAATATATATCTATATTGAATTGCGGATACAGAAATGATAGAATCATTTCTGATTGGATCAACTCTGGCTGGATCTTCGATAGAGATGAAATGAGATAAATAATAAAAAAATAGGAGTAAATACTTTTCGATATAGGAATTGGTATCTAATAAAGTCAAAAATTCCGGCATAAATGAAAGAAAAAGGAAAAAAGCGAGGAAGGACATCATAATGGGATCCTAAGCTTAAAACAACAAAACAAAAATGGGGGATATGGCGAAATTGGTAGACGCTACGGACTTAATTGGATTGAGCCTTGGTATGGAAACTTACCAAGCGATAACTTTCAAATTCAGAGAAACCCTGGAATTAAAAATGGGCAATCCTGAGCCAAATCCTATTTTACGAAAACAAATAAGGGTTCAGAAGAAAGCGAGAATAAAAAAAGGATAGGTGCAGAGACTCAATGGAAGCTGTTCTAACAAGTGGGGTTGACTTCTTTACGTTATTACATTAACGTAATCCTTCTATCAAAACTACAGAAAGGATAAACCTATATACATACGTATATGTACTGAAATCCTATCTCAAATGATTAATGACGACCCGAATCTTTATTTATTTATATTTCTATAAATAATAAATAAAAATCGAAAGAGTTGTTGTGAATCGATCCAAATTGAAGAAAGAATCGAATATTTATTAATAAAATTTATCGTACGAGAATAAAGATAGAGTCCCATTCCACACGTCAATACCGACAAGAATGAAATTTATAGGAATAGGAAAATCCGTCGACTTTCGAAATCGTGAGGGTTCGAGTCCCTCTATCCCCAAAAAGGCCCGTTTGATTCCCCAATTATTTATCCGATCCACTCTTTTCGTTTCGTTAGCGGTTTAAAATTCGTTATGTTCGAGAATATATTCATCCAACTCTTTTACAAATGGATCGGATTGGAAATTTTTTTTTCTTATTACAATATTTGTGATATATATGATACGCGTACAAATGAACATCTTTGAGGAAGGTATCCCCACTTCCAATTTGAATGATTAACAATACATATCATTTCTTGTACTGTATTAAAACTTATAAAGTTTTCTTTTTGAAGATCCAAGAAATTACAGGGTCTGGATAAAGCTTTGTAAGACTTTTTTTGTCTTTTTAATTGACATAAACTCAAGTTATCTATTAAAATAAGGACGATGCACGGATAATGGTCGGGATAGCTCAGCTGGTAGAGCAGAGGACTGAAAATCCTCGTGTCACCAGTTCAAATCTGGTTCCTGGCACATGATTTATTTGTATGAGTATCTGTTTTACAAATGAATTGATATGGGTCAACATACATATTCATTACTAGTCTATATCATGATAGATACTTATCTATCTAGGTGTCTGAGAATATACCCTTTCTAGAATTATAGAATAGATGAGTAAAGAGTATGTCTATAAAATCTGTAAAATAAAAAAAAAATGAGATTTGACTTCCTTTTCTTTTTTATTTGTTCATATGGTGTCTCTTACCGTTCAAAAAGAATGTTAATACTTTAGATATTTAATACTTCATACATATTAAAATAGAAAGGTTAAATTAATTGGTTGAAAGACTCAAAGGTATAGTCTCGCGGAGTTGAAAGGTGGGAATAACCAAGATTCATTTCAGATACAGTACAAATAAAATCCAAGCCCTCCTCTCATTTCGTTGTCTTTTCTTTTCATATTCTATTTCTTCATTTCCTCCT